TAATAAAGTAAGCTAAAAAAGCTATTGGGCTCATACCCCAAATATGATTTATAATCCTTTATTAATTTTTTTTAATAAAATTATATTATGATTTATTATAATAACAATCATTTTAGCTTCTTCTTCTGATTCTTGATTTATTTACTGGCTTTCAATAGAAATAAATTTAATAGCTTTTATTCCAATAATAAATAATTACAAAATTAATAACTCAAATGCTATAATTACCTATTTTATTATACAATCATTTTCTTCTTCTCTATTTTTTATTTCCGCTTTTCAATTTTATTTAAACGAATCTTTATTTTTTCTGCATATTATAAATATTTCATTAGGAATTAAACTAGCTATCTTCCCTTTTCATTTTTGGTTAATAACAATTAGAGAAATATTAAATTTTAATAATTTAATAATTATTTTAACTCTACAAAAAATAATTCCTCTCATTATTTTTTCAAAAATTATAACAAATTCAATATTAACTTTAGTTTTATTTTCAACTTTCTTTAGTTCTTTTTTAGCAATTAATCATAAATTAATCAAAAAACTTTTAATTCTCTCTTCAATTTCTCATCAAGGTTGAATATTATGTATAATTTTTAAAAAAATTAATTTTTGAATTTCATATTTACTTATTTATTCAATAATTATTTTTTCAATTATTAACACATGTAAAAAACTAAAATTAAATTTTTTACATAAAATGCTTTTAATAAAAATAAATATAAAACTTAAACTAAATATAATCATAGCAATAATATCTTTAGGAGGAATACCCCCCTTTCTAGGATTTTTTATAAAAACTATTTCAATTTATTTATTAATTAAAATAGACCTAATATTAATATCCATTTTAATCTTATCCTCTTTAATTAATTTATTTTTTTACTTTCAAATGTTATCACCAATTTTATTTCAAAATTTTAAAACTCTTAAAAACTTAAAATTTAATTTTTCTAAAAAAAAATTCTTTTTTAAATTAAATTTAATTTTATTAATTTATCTAATAAATATATACTTAATTTAAGATTTTAAGTTAAAAAAACTATTTACCTTCAAAGTAAAAATTATTGTTTAATAAATCTTAGTAAAAGAAATCTACTCTTAAATAAATTTACAATTTATCGCCTAAAAATCAGCCATTTTACCGCGATGAATATACTCTACTAATCATAAAGACATTGGAACAATATATTTGATTTTTGGAAGCTGAGCCGGAATTGTCGGACTAAGAATAAGAATTCTAATTCGTATAGAATTAAGCCAACCCGGAACTTTAATTAGAAACGATCAAATTTATAATGTCATTGTAACAGCTCATGCTTTTATTATGATTTTCTTCATAGTTATACCAATCATAATTGGAGGATTTGGAAACTGACTTATCCCAATTATATTAGGCTCTCCTGATATAGCTTTTCCTCGTATAAATAATATGAGTTTTTGACTTCTTCCACCTTCTTTATTTCTATTATTAAACTCTTCTTTAATTGAATCTGGAGCAGGGACAGGATGAACTGTATACCCTCCTCTTTCCTCAAATTTATCACATTATGGGCCATCAGTAGATTTAGCTATTTTTTCTCTTCATTTAGCCGGAGCATCATCAATTTTAGGGGCAATTAATTTTATCACAACAATTATTAATATACGATCAATTGGTTTAACCCTTGAACGTATACCATTATTTGTATGATCTGTTTTAATTACAGCAATTTTACTTCTCCTTTCATTACCAGTTCTTGCAGGAGCAATTACCATATTATTAACCGATCGTAATTTTAATACCTCATTTTTTGACCCTTCTGGGGGAGGAGATCCAATTTTATATCAACATTTATTTTGATTTTTTGGCCATCCAGAAGTATATATTTTAATTCTTCCAGGATTTGGAATAATTTCTCAAATTATTTGTTTCAATACAGGCAAGAAGGAGCCATTTGGTAATCTTGGTATAATTTATGCCATAGCAGCAATTGGCTTACTGGGTTTTATTGTATGAGCTCATCATATATTTACAGTAGGTATAGATATTGATACTCGAGCTTATTTCACTTCTGCAACTATAATTATTGCAGTACCTACAGGCATTAAAATTTTTAGTTGACTTGCAACCTTACACGGTTCTAATATTAAATATAACTCTTCAATTTTATGAGCTCTTGGTTTTATTTTTCTTTTTACAGTAGGAGGTTTAACTGGCATTATATTAGCAAATTCATCAATTGATATTATTCTCCATGATACTTACTATGTAGTAGCTCACTTTCATTATGTTCTCTCAATAGGGGCCGTATTTGCAATTATAGGAGCAATCATTCATTGATTTCCAATATTTTTTGGTATAAACCTTGACTCAAATTTAACTAAAATTCAATTTTTTATTACTTTTATCGGAGTAAATTTAACTTTTTTCCCTCAACATTTTTTAGGCTTAGCTGGAATACCTCGACGATATTCTGATTACCCAGATTTTTTTTCTAAATGAAATTTCATTTCTTCTCTTGGCTCAATAATTTCATTATTTGGTGTAATTTTTTTAGTTATAATTATTTGACTATCAATTATTGAAAAAAAAATAATTAATTTTTCACATTCAATAAATTCTTCAATTGAATGAATATTAAATTTTCCTCCTTCTGAACATTCCTTTAACCAAAATAATATTATTTTAAAATAAACATATGATAACTTGATCACAAATATCATTTTCAGATATAAATTCTCCCATTATAGAACAAATAGTTTTTTTTCATGATCACTCAATATTAATTATTTTAATAATTACAATTATTACAATTTATATAATTTTTAATATTATTATTAATAATCTAACTAGTCGTTCTTTAATAGAAGGACAAGAAATTGAAATTATCTGAACTATCATCCCAGCTATTACTTTAATTTTCATTGCTATTCCTTCTCTTCATCTCTTGTATTTAACAGATGAAACTTTTAATTATCAAATTTCTATTAAAATTTTAGGCCATCAATGATATTGATCATATGAATATTCAGATTTCAATAAAGAATTTGACTCCTTTATAATTCCAGAAGAAGAAATAAATAAAAATTCATTTCGACTTTTAGAAACAGATAATAATTTAGTTATTCCAACTAATACTAACATTAAATATCTAGTTTCATCAGCTGATGTAATCCATTCTTGAACTATTCCTTCTTTAGGAATAAAAATAGATGCAATTCCAGGTCGCTTAAACCAATGTTTTTCAATCTCTAGACGTCCAGGATTATTTTTTGGACAATGCTCAGAAATTTGTGGAGCAAATCATAGATTTATACCTATTTCCTTAGAAATTACATCTATTAAAAATTTTATTAACTTTATTAAAATTTCATTGAATGGCTGAATTTTAAGCATTGGTCTCTTAAACCATATAATAGTTTTAAACTTTCAATGGAAAAACTAGTTAAATTATAACAAAAGAATGTCATTCTTTAATTACTTTAAGTGTTTTTTTATTCCTCAAATTTTCCCTATAAATTGAATTTTATTATCTATTATAATTTTAATATTAGTTATTTTTTCTATAACTAACTTATTCTTTCTAAATCTAAAAAAAAAAAAATTAATTAATAAAATCAACAATAAATTTTTCGCTAAAGAATTAAAATGATAAATAATTTATTTATAATTTTTGATCCCTCAACATCTTCTCAATTTAGTTGGAACTGGTTAAGTTTAATAATTTGATTAATTCTTTTCCCTTACTCTTATTGAATATCTTCTTCCATTTTTTTAATCTCCTGAAAAAATCTGCTAGAAAAATTTTTTCAGGAGATTAAAAACAATTTAAAAATTTCTAAAATAAAAAATTGTTTTATAATTACTACTTTTTTTATTTTTATTTTAATAATAAATTTTATTGGCTTATTACCCTATGTATTTACTCCGACTAGTCATTTAATTGTAAGTATATTTCTTGCTTTTCCTTTATGAATATCTTTAATTATTTTTACTTTACTAAATAAATTTAATATAATCATATGCCATCTTGTACCAATAGGTTCCCCTGTTTATTTAAGTTTTTTTATAGTTTTAATTGAAACTGTAAGTAATTTAATTCGTCCTATCACTTTATCTGTTCGTTTAACAGCTAATATAATCAGAGGTCATTTATTAATTCATTTGTTATCTTCAATTTCAATTTTTGGTCATTTATTTTTAATTATATGTTTACCTTTAATATTATTATTATTAGTATTAGAAACAGCTGTTGCATTAATTCAAAGTTTTGTATTTGTTATTTTAATTTCCCTTTATGTTAATGAGAGTTAAACTTATGATATTTCATCCTTTTCATTTAGTTGAAAAAAGGCCATGACCTTTTACTAGATCAATTTCAGCTTTATCTTTAACTTTAGGTTTTGTTAGTTATTTTCATAATTTAAATGTAAATTTAATTGTTTTTTCTATAATTATAATTTTTTTTTCATCATTTCAATGATGACGAGATATTTCACGAGAAGCATCTTTTCAAGGATTCCATACAAAATGAGTTTTAAGAGGTTTAAAATTTGGCATAATTCTTTTTATTTTGTCTGAAGTTTTTTTTTTTATTTCTTTTTTTTGGGCTTTTTTTCATAGAAGTTTATCTCCTAATATTGAAATTGGTAGAATATGACCTCCTAAAAATATTTACCCTTTTAATCCCTATGAAATTCCTTTATTGAATTCAATAATTTTGATTTCATCTGGTGTTACTGTTACATGAAGACATCATTCTATTATAAATAAAAATTATTTATCTTCTTTAAATTCATTATTAATTACGATTTTTTTAGGCATTTTATTTACCATATTTCAGGGATTTGAATATTTTCAAGCTCAGTTTTGTATTTCTGATGGCATTTTTGGCTCTACTTTTTTTATAATAACTGGTTTTCATGGCTTTCATGTTTTAATTGGGAGAATTTTTCTTACAGTTTCTTATTTTCGAATTAAAAATCAGTTGATTTCTTCAGATCATTTTTTTGGATTTGAAGCTTCAGCATGATATTGACACTTTGTAGATGTTGTTTGATTATTTTTATTTACTTTTATATATTGATGAATTTATTATTTAATTAGTATAATTAGTACATTTAATTTCCAATTAAATAGTTTTTTAAAAAATTAAATAATTTTTATTTTAATTCTTTTTGCCATTATCTTAATTCTATTATTCCTTTTTATAGCATTTAATTTTAAAAATTTTAAAAATAAAGAGAAAAATTCCCCTTTTGAATGTGGGTTTGACCCTTTCTCTTTATCCCGTGTTCCCTTTTCTTTAAAATTTTTTTTAATTGGAATTATTTTTTTAGTTTTTGATGTAGAAATTGTAATTATTCTTCCATTTCCTCTAATAATAAATAAAAATTTAATTTTTATATTTTCGTTCATAATTATTAACTTATTAATTTTAATTGGATTTTTATACGAATTTAAGTATAGAATATTAGAATGATTAAAATAAGAGAAGTATTTAAAATTTATAAAATCTAATTTGCATTTAGATATTGGCAATAACCCTTTTCTGTATAAAAATAAAGCGATATTAATTGCATTCAGTTTCGACCTGAACTTAGAATTTATTCTATTTTTCTTAATAGAAGCCAAAAAGAGGCATTTCATTGTTAATGAACGAACTGATTTTCCCTATTAAAGATTAATATATTAGGCTTCTAACCTAAATTTAATGAATTTTCATTTAATCTTTTCTTAAATAGTGTAACTTTAACACTTAACATTTTCATTGTTAAATTCTTTTTTTAATAAGTTTAAGGAGGGTTGCTTTTAATTCCAAAAATTGATGCAAATAAAGCGAAATGTAGAATAAAAATAAAAATTATAATGGTAAAATTTATTTTTTATTGGTTATACTAGGGTATAATACTGCTTTTAATTCCAAAAATTGATGCAAATAAAGCGAAATGTAGAATAAAAATAAAAATTATAATGGTAAAATTTATTTTTTATTGGTTATACCAGGGTATAATACTGCTTTTAATTCCAAAAATTGATGCAAATAAAGCGAAATGTAGAATAAAAAAATAGAAAAGTTAAAAATAAAAAAATTATTGATAATGGTAAAATAATTTTTCATGCTATTATTATTAATTGATCATATCGTATACGAGGATATGTCCCTCGAATTAAAATAAATAATATTATTAATATTAAAATGAGAAATTCTATTTTTATACCTAAAAATAAATAATTTGTAATATATCTAATAATTATAATTCTCCCGTATTCTGATATGAAAATAATTGCAAATAATCAAGAGCCATATTCAATATTAAAACCTGAGACTAATTCGGATTCCCCTTCTGATAAATCAAATGGAACTCGATTTAATTCTGCTAAAATTGTTAAAATTCAAATAAAAAAAATAGGAATAAAACTAAATATTAAACTATATTTTTCTTGTAAATTTATAAATTTTATAAAATTAAAACCTTCAGGTAAAATAGCTAAAGAAATTAAAATTATTGCTATTCTTACTTCATAGGAAATAACTTGGGCAAATCCTCGATAAGCCCCAATTAACGAGTATTTTGAATTAGAAGTTCATCCTCTAAGTAAAATTGTATATCTCCTTATTCCTGAAATACAAATAAAAAAAATGAGACTTAAATTTAAATTTATTGCATTATTATAAAAATTAAAAACTATTATTATTATTATTATTATTATTATTATTATTAAAGGGGATAAAAATTGGAGTATTTTATTTATATAAAATATAACATTTATTTCTTTGCTAAAAAGTTTTAGTGCATCTCTAAAAGGTTGGAAGAAACCTATCATCCCGGTTTTGTTAGGTCCTTTACGAATATGGCAATATCCTAAAATTTTACGTTCTATTAAAGTAAAAAAAGCTACCCTTAAAAGAACTATTAAAATTAGTAATATAAAATAAATCAAGTCTAAAATTATTAAAGGAAATGAATTCATTTAGGAAGCTTAAATTCCTTACATTATGTCTGTCACTTTAATTTTAATTCCAAAAATTGATGCAAATAAAGCGAAATTTATTTAAATGCTTAATTTTTAAAATTCCTTTCGTACTATTTAAAATTAAATAAAAATTAAGATAGAATCCAACCTGATTCTCATCGGTCTAAACTCAGATCATGTAGGATTTTAAAAGTTGAACAAACTTCTTTTTTTAATATCTTCATTAAAAAAGTATCCTAATCCAACATCGAGGTCGCAATCTATTTTGTCAATATGATCTATCAAAAATTATTACGCTGTTATCCCTAGAGTATTTTTCCATTTTCCCATTAATAATGGTTCAATTTTTCTTTTCAAAAAAGTTATTTATATTTTTTAATCGCCCCAATTAAAGTTTTTATTTTAAAAAATTTTTTAAAAAAAAACAAAAAATTCTTAGGGTCTTCTTGTCCTTAATATTAATAATTGGTTCTTCACAAATTAAAATAAGTTCAATTTTTAGTTTTAAAAAAGAATTTTTCTGAAATTCCATTCTCTTAGCATTCAATTAAAATCTTATTTCAATACCTTTGTATAGTCAAAATACTACAGCAATTTAAATTTTCATTGAGCAGGATTTATATTTAAAAATAACTAAATAAGTTGTTTTTATTAAACAGTCAGAAAAATTTTTTGCCGAATTCTTAAAAATTATTTAATTTTTATTATTACTTATACATATGTATATCATATAATTTTTCTTTTACTTATTTTTTCATTTTTTGAGAAATTAAACGTTTAATTTCTAATTAAAAAATTAATAATCTTTTTTCTTTTTGAAATTATTTATAAAAATAAAAAGAAAAATTTTAATTCTTAATTTATATATTTTTAAAATTTAAAAAAAAAATAAATCTAAGCTTATCCCTAGATAATTGTTCTATATTAATTCTTAATAATATTAGTAATAAAACATAGAAAAATATTAAATAAAATTTTTAAAACTAGATATCTTATGTCATGAAAAGCATTTCACCTCTAAATTTATTTTTTAATTATATTGAAACATAAATTATTTTAAAAAATTTAGATCAACATATTTCGAGAAAATTATATTCATAATTTTTTTAAAAAAACCCTAATGCTAAAGGTACAATCAAATTACTATTGAATTATTATTAATTTTCCTTTTCAGTTTTAAAATTTTAAAATTTACTTAATTTAATATTTTTTTTTACATAAATTCGCATTTTTTAAAAATAAAAAAAATGGTATAATAATACAAAATTTCATTGTAAGTGAAATATCTAATGATTTCATTTTTAAAACACTTTCCAGTATTTTAACTTTGTTACGACTTATCTTTAAAAAGAGTGACGGGCGATATGTACATATCTTAGAGCTTAATTTAAATTAACTTTCTATTTTAATTTTACTTTCAAATCCTATAATTAATTTCAATTTTTCTTTCTTAGAAGCATTGTAATTCACTTCATTCTTAAATTTTTGCTGCACCTTGACTTAATTTTTTTCAAAAAATTGAATTTTAATAATAATTACATATTACTATTTTTATAGTGGTATACAAACTGTTTTAACCAATTTAAGTAAGATTAAGGTGTTTTATCCATTAAAGAGCAAATTCCTCTGAAAAGCTTAAGGTACCGCCATAGTTTTTTGCTTTCATAATTTATATTTACTTACAACGTTTAGCTCTAAATAATAGGGTATCTAATCCTAGTTTAATAAAGAATTAAAATTTTAATTCACTAAAGAAAAGAAAATAAATTTCACCTTTATTTTCCATAAAAATTTTAAAAATTATTTAAATTTAATTATAAAAAGAAATGTTCTGTTTGTCTAACCGCTGCTGCTGGCACAAACTTAGCTAGAAAATTTCCATAATTTTCAATAATTTTTAATTATTAATTAAACTTGATTTTCTACTTTTTTTCTTTTTTAGTAAAAGTATAAAAAAACTATGGAGTTTTTCTTTAAAACCCAAACCTAATTTGTCTTGGCAATTTACTAAAATTTTACCAAAATTTTCAAAAAATAGAATTTTGTTTAAAACTCATGTCTATCGGTTATCTGGATATATAAAAGGAAACGTATGCGATGAGACAGCCGGTCGTCGCCCCTTATTTAAAATAGATGATATACTATTCCGGCATAGTAAAATGCCTGAATAAAAGGGTTATCTTGATAGGATAAATTATATATGATATGATATTTTTACTATTTTGTAATAACTTCAATAAATTTAATTATTTCTTAAAAATTCAAAATTTTTCGTGCAATTACACTTTAAGTTATTTTGCATCATTTTTTGGAGTTATAATATTTTCAAAACCTATTTTTACATTTTCAGTGTAATGTTTTAAATTAAACTATGAAAATCTAAATTAATAACAAAATTGTTAAAAATATCAATATTAGCACTAATGGTACTGACTTATAATTAGATAAAAATAATATTTTAAATTTATTTTTAGTTAAGCTTTTTAATCCTAGAGGGCCTATTATTTCTACTCAAGTTCAATCACTTAAACTTGTTTTTAATAAAAATTTAAAATTCCATAAAAAAAGATATCTTGTTAAATCTGACAAAAATCATATTTTTATAAAAAAATTTAAATTTCTTACTCTGTTTAATAATTTTTTTACTAGTAAAAAAATTATTAAGGAAGTAAAAATTGCTAATAAACTAGTTAATTTTTGAAAATAAATTAAAAAGATAATTTTTAAATTTGGTAGTAATATTCATATAAATATATTGCCAGTTAAAATTAAAGTAATAGTTAAGATAAAAATAGGATATTTTATGAAATAATCATAAGAAGACTTAATTAAAGTAATATTTAACCTTTTTTTTAATAATAAATAATAAATTATTCGAAAGTTATATAAAAAAGTAAATAAAATTCCAATTATTAATAAAGAAAATTGAATTAAATTTAATGAGTTAACTAAAAAGTATTCCAAAATTAAATCTTTTGAATAAAATCCTCCAATAAAAGGGAAACCTATTAAGGAGCATCTTCTAATTAATATACATCTTGAAATTCTTGGTCTAAAAAAAAAAAAATTTCTTATTGTTCGAATATCTTGATTTCCTAAAAAGTTATGAATTATAAACCCTGCGCATAAAAATAATATTGATTTAAAAATTGCATGTATAATTAAATGAAAAAAGGCTATATCAGGTATATTTAACGCTAGAATTATTATTATTATAGAAAGTTGTCTTAAAGTTGAAAAAGCAATAATTTTTTTTAAATCATTTTCAAAAAAAGCGTTAATTCCAGATATTACTATAGTTAAAAGGGAAATTTTTAATAAAATTATTCCTATAATTTCAACTTGAAATAAAAAATCAAAACGAATTAGCAGGTATACCCCTGCAGTTACTAAAGTAGAAGAATGAACTAAAGAAGAAACTGGAGTAGGTGCTGCTATTGCAGCTGGAAGTCAAGCAGAAAATGGAATTTGAGCTCTCTTAGTTAAACCTGCAATAACAATAAAAATTCCTCATGTCAATTCTAAATAATTAATCCTCAGAATATTGAATGTATTAAAATTAATAGCAAAAATTATTATTATAATTACTATTACATCCCCAACTCGGTTACTAATAATAGTAATTATTCCAGAGTTATATGAATTTACTCTTTGGTAAAAAACTACTAGACAATAAGATGTTAAACCCAATCCATCCCAACCTAAAATTAATGTAAATAAATTAGGTATTAAAATTAATATAATTATTGATATTACAAATCTTAAAACTATTCAACAAAAAGAAATTTTATGCTTTTCATAAAATATATATTCATGACTAAATCATATTACTATACCCGAAATAAATAAAACAATACATGTAAAAATACATCTTATTCAGTCAAATAGAAAATATAATTTATACTCTAATCTTAAAATAGATGTTAGTAAATATTCAATTATAAAAAAAGAATTTAAATAAAAAGTTATTAAAAAGCTTAAAAAAAAAAAAAAACTTAAAAATAAAAGTAAAAAAGTTCAATTAATAAAAATTGTTTAATGAGATTTTCATCTATAAATCCACAATTTATAATTTTAATAATAAACTAATTAAACATTAAATTCATTTTATAAAAAAATTAATTTTTAAAAGCCAAAAAATAAGAGGAATTAAATGTAAAAGTAATAATAGATATTCTCGATTTGTGATTATTATAGTTCTAAAGAAAATTCAACCTTTTCCATGATTAATATATATATATATATATATTGTATAACAAGCTGCTAAAAAAATTAATATTATAATCGGAATAATTATTAAAAATCTATATTTTACTATACTTAAGGATAAAAATAACTCTCCAAATATATTTATTGTTATTGGCGCTGACATATTAATGACTCTAAAAAGAAATCATCATAAGGTTAAATTAGGAAAAATTCTTAATATACCCTTAATTAATAAAATTCTCCGAGTAAAAAATCGTTCGTATAACATATTTCTTAAACAAAATAAACCAGAACTACATAAACCATGACCAATTATTAATATTAACATGCCAAAATTTCCATAAAGAAAAAATGTTAAAGCTCCTCCTAATGCGATTCCTATATGGGAAACAGAGGAATAAGCAATTAAAGCCTTAATATCAATTTGAAATAAACAAAAAATTCTAATTATTACTCTCCCTCATATCGAAATAATAATTAACATTAAAGATATTCTTTTAATATCTAAAAAAAAAAAACTTTTTAAGCGATAAAATCCATAAAATCCCAATTTTAATAAAACTCCAGCTAGAATTATTGAACCCGAAATTGGAGCTTCTACATGAGCTTTAGGGAGCCATAAATGGAAAAAAAATATAGGAATTTTTACTAAAAAACCAGTCATTATGAAAAAAAAAATTAGGCCTATTTGTCCTATAATTCACTCATTATACAAAATTCTAAGCGATTCCCCTTTTCAAATTATTAACACTAATAAAGGTAAAGAACCAAATATTGTGTATATTAATATATAAAAACTTGCTTGAAGGCGTTCAGGCTGGGAACCCCAGCCTATAATTAATATAATAATAGGAAATAAAACTGATTCAAAAAATAAATAGAATATTAATAAATTTTCTGAAATAAAACAAAATAATAATATGATTATTATAAGGATTAAATATATTTTAAAAAGCATATTTTTATGAACTTTTTTAAAAATTCTTGCCATAATTATTAAAAATGTTAACCAAACAGTTAAATTAATTATACTAAAACTTATTAAATCCAAAAAAAAAAAATTTGCAATAAGCTCACCTCTATTGTTAACTCTTTTTAAAATAAAACTCATTGATAATAATATTAAATAAATAATTATTTGATAGGAATTTACTATAAAAAAAATACATAAAATTAAAATTCTTATTATTAATATTTCTAGCATTTAATTAAATCTATTGACTTTATTAATTCGTTTCCATAAAAAAATCTTATTAAAACTAACAAACTTAATGCAAGGCCTGCTTCACATACAATTCTTACTAAAAAAACAAAAATTCCTAATATATTTAAAAAAGAAAAATAAATACATAAAAAAAGTAATAATGATATATAAATAAACTCAATTGCTAAAAGAATTAGTATTAAATAATAACGATTAATTATTAAGGCAATAACACCTAGTATATATAACAATGAAATTAGTACTATCATAAGTTGAAATAATTTAAATTTAAAATATTGATTTTGTAAATCAAAATTGAAATATTCTTTCAACTTCAGAAAAGATTTTATCTCAATAAATCTCCAAAATTTATATACTAAATATATTATTTTCTGAAATTAAAATTTTTCTCTATTTTTCTGTTATTTGTATATTAGCTTCTCATCCAATACTTATATTAATTTCTTTAATTTTTCTATCTTTATTTTTAGCTATAATTTTTTATTTTATATTTCAACTTTCTCTTCTTTCTTTAATAATTATCTTAATTATTTTAGGAGGAATATTAATTATTTTTATATATATAGTCAGTTTGTGCCCTAATAGAAAAATAATTATAAATAATAAAATATTTTTAATTTCATTAATTTGTATTTTTATTATACCTTTTTCTTTTTTTTACGAAAATTACAATGTTTTCCACATAAATAAAATTTACTTAATAAATTTCATTAATATATTAATTTTAATAATATGTTATTTAATTTTATCTTTAATAGTAATTTCAAAAAATTTAAACTGAATTAATGCCCCCATTAAAAAATTCATTTAAACTTATGTTAACTACTATTAGACCAATTAAAAATTTACCTACACCCTCAAACATTTCGTATATATGAAATTTTGGTTCTTTATTAGGATTTTGTTTAGGAATTCAAATTTTAACAGGATTATTTTTAGCAATAAATTTTTCAAGGGATATTACAACAGCATTTTCTATAATTTCTCATATCCAACGAGATGTAAACTATGGATGATTAATTCGATCCATCCATGCTAATGGGGCATCTCTTTTTTTTATTTTTATTTACATTCACATTGCACGAGGAATTTATTATTCATCATTTCATTTCATTTCAGTATGAATTTCAGGTATTTTTATTATTTTAATTTTAATAGCAACTGCATTCTTAGGATACATTTTACCATGAGGTCAAATATCTTTTTGAGGAGCAACTGTAATTACTAATTTAATTTCTGCTATTCCTTATATTGGCAATGAAATAACTCGTTGAGTATGAGGTGGTTTCTCAGTTGAAAATAATACTTTAATTCGATTTTTTTCTTTACATTTTTTACTACCATTTATTTTGCTTATAATAATAATAATTCATATTATATTAATTCATCAAAAGGGTTCCAGAAACCCTTTAGGAACAGCTTTAAATCTTGACAAAATTCCATTTCACCCTTATTTTACATTTAAAGATATTATAGGAATTTTATTAATTTTAATACCATTTTCTTGTATAATTATCTTATGACCCTATGCTTTAATAGATGCAGATAATTTTAATATAGCTAATCCTATAATTACTCCCCCTCATATTCAGCCAGAATGATATTTTTTATTTGCCTATGCCATTTTGCGTTCAATTCCTAATAAATTAGGGGGGGTAATTGCTTTAGTTATATCAATTATTATTATTCTTTCATTTTCTTTCACAATAAAAAAAAAACTGTCATCATTTTATTTTAATGTATCAAGAAAACTAATATTTTGAATTTTAGTAAATTCTTTTTTTATATTAACTTATTTAGGTGCTATACCTATTGAATTTCCTTTTGATATAATAAGAAAAGTTATTACAATTACATATTTTATAATATTTATTATAATCCCAATTTTTTAGACTTTTTAACTATAATTAAGTATGTATTTTGAAAATACAAAAAAGAAAACATTTCTAAAAGTCTTTTCAACTGAAATTTTTCATAAATAAATTCTAAATTTATTGCATTTTTTTTCTGCCAAGCTGAATTTTTTTAAAAAGTTTTCTTTTTCCAAAAAATGTGTTTTTTTTTAAAAACTCATGTCTATCGGTTATCTGGATATATAAAAGGAAACGTATGCCAGACTTTACACGTCCAACTTCCCACTGCTTCATAATTGGTCCTATATTTGAGCAAGATGAAACCATTTCTCCTTTTTTCTCCGAATTTATTCATTAGTAGATGTGTACATGACTTAGTATGACCCTTAGTTACTCTCCTATGGGTCAATAGATGAGACAGCCGGTCGTCGCCCCTTATTTAAAATAGATGATATACTACATTGCATGCAGAAAAATCTTACTAAATTTTAAACTGCAAATTTAAAAATGATCTAAAAATCTAAGATT